GCTTTTGCTGAATGTCAACTAAGTCTCGTAAGTAACGTGCTCCCGGTTGTTCAAGGATTTGATAACCAGCGTCATTCTTTGATAAATGATCACTATGAGTCAGACTCAATAGAACGCTTTTTTCTGTGGTTAATGAGGCTAGCTGAACCAAAAATTTGCTTTCTTCCTCATGAATCGAATTAGTGTTCGCGACCCAGGATTCAATTTGATCATCAATCCACTCCCAGTTCACGTTTTTTCTTTTTCTGAGCAAGGAATAGATATCTTTACTTGTATGACTTATATGACTTAGCTTTCTGACATTTATAGAAAAAGCAATTCGAGTCATAATATCGCTGAGCAGATTCTTTAACCAAAAATAATTTGGTTCAGACATAGGATACTTATCTAAAAGTTTTCGAACCTCAATCTTAGATGAGGAACTCATAAAAGAGTTTAAACTTTTTAATTTTTTATATAACTTAATAAACGCTCGCGAAACAAAGAAAAGATGCATAGTAATGAGATACCCAACAAAAATCACAAAGAAAGTTTTGAAATAGAACATCTTTACCGAAGTATTTCGATGAATTATTTCTATGCCCAGAATGAAGTTATTGAACCACCCCCTCCTCAAGCTCTCGATTGTTATAAAAACTGGCCTTTTCCCTAATTCGATCTGAAGACTTCGCCATGATAAAGCCAAAACCCTTGACACTAGGTCTGAAAATATCAGATTTATATATTTGTACCCTGCTAAAGTAAAAAAGCTTGGCAGATATCTTTCAAATAAATTCCATTTTTCTGATAAAATTGAAAAAAAACTATCTCTTTGAAAATTTTTTCCTTTTTCTTTTCGATCAAAATGAATAGATTCTGAATAGGGACTATGACTCAAACCCATCTTTGAAATAAAATTGGGAAGCTCATAAAATTTTTTTGTTTCAGAATCAGATAGATTCACATTCAGATCTAAAAAAGGTTGACACGAAGTTCTTTCCAAATTGACTAGTTGTGTCTCTGTTAGAGGTGTTGCAGAAGTATCTATGATCGAATAAATAGTTCTACCAAGGACTGGATCGGAGTGAAAATCCTGAGAGATCCATTTTAGATCTACTTGTGCCTCCATAGTACCTATATGCTTTTTACCCACACACCAAGAAACTATTTTATTAGGAAGGAACAAGCTATTCAGAAATTGTCCATAAAGAAAATTGAAATGAGTATTCCAAGTCCTTTCCACAGAAAATGGAAATCTTGTCTTACAATCGAACCAAAAGCAGTCCGGATTATTCAAGAATCGAAGTCTATTTGCTTTATAAAAAGAATATATTAATGAACTTCTTTGAAATTGATTCGCGGGGTTCAACCAATTTTCTTGATCGTGGAAGATTTTTAAAAAATCGGAATCCTTTTTATAGAAAGATTTGGTTCGAGTATGTAATGAGTCAATTGGTAGCTTATTAGGTGCTCCATTTACTACGAAGTTGGAAGGACTCGACTTTTCCACCAAACTGGGGTTCAGTCTTTTTAAATGAACCATTTTAAATCCTATCGATTCTAACAACTGATTACAAAGTTTATGAGTTGGCCCTTGCAACTCATAGATAGAAATTTCGGATCTCTGAATCGGGGTATTCCCGAAACTTACACAGTAAAAAAGAGGTAAATTAGCCCAAAAGAAAATAAATTTAGTCGCAAAACCAAATATCTTAGTAAACAAGCCAACAAGCGAATGTGGCGAAAAGAAGGATCGAACTGCCTTGGAAAGTTTGTCCAACAGATAAGGAATTAACTTATATACCCTTTTTTGTACTTTTTTCTCTATGTACTTACGAACCTCAGACCAATAAATCCATTTTTCAAGAATAGAAACACTTAATTGAATAATATAAACACGTAATTTACCAGGAAATCGAATAAAAAAAACACGTAATTCACCACACTTCACTTGCATGACTTGAAACGTGCCTTCAAAACGACTCTTTTGGACTTGAAAAAACTTTTTCTGCTCAGAAAGGAAATGTTCAAACTGTTCCTGTAAACTCATTATGCTATTCGACCATTTGTATCGATAGGTAGAATCCTTTTTGATTTTATAGTTCATTCGAGTTCGATAATTGAGAAGAGCTGTTCCTTTTTGTTCTCTTGGAATTTGATTCCGATGGGATCTATTGAATAGATCTCTTAGACTAGAGTCGTTTTGAATGCATTGATATTGCCGAATCGATTTCATTCGATTTTTACTAAAAAAAGAATGAGTCTCCTTTAATTCCGCCCTATCGTTTAATATCTCATTCAATAATTTGGGTTGATCTAATCCCAAATCATTATATTCCTTCTGATACACCATATCTGGTTCGCTTATTACTAGAGTCCATAGATCTGCTCTTCCTTGCAAGATCTCTTCGACTTTCAAATAGAATCGCTGAACGAAACTAAAGAATAGATTTCTTTTGGCCGGATCTGATGAAATAGAATGAATTGAGACAGTCTTTTGTAAATAAAGAATGATTTTGAATAAATCAAGTATTTCTTTCTTTTCCGCTCGCCGGACAAAACAAAGAGGTTTCTTCGCAAAGGAAGGATCCTTAGTGGCCCTCTCAATCGGAGTCGACGTTATATATAGTTCTGAACATCTCTCCGAGCAAAAAGAATCAAGGAATCTTGTCCGAAAATGTTCCATTTTTTCCGGAGACCGCTGAGAAATCATATATTTCTCGCGTTCCGTTTCAAGAAAGGAAGGATCCCAAGAACTTGCTCGTTCTTTTCGTTGTTGAATATTTTTTTGATGAATCAATCCAGAATATTCCGAATCCTCATTCTGAAGGGACTCAAAAAGGTCTATGGGTGGATCAGAGGATCTTTTGAGTTTACTCGAATTCTTTCCTTGAACAAAATGAGATCTTGATCTTGTGGAAGCAGACTGAAGATTTGACCATATATTCCGCCCCGTGCTAAAAAACCGATCCTTGTTTAACCTCATATTACTAAAAAAAAAATAGGATTCGGGCCTATCATCATCTAGATAATATACAAACGGAAACTCAAGAGATTGTAGCGCCTTTTCTTTGAATAAGATATCAATTCCGGCAATCATTTCATCAAAACTACGATTCTCGATCAAGTTCCTCCACCGCACTTTTGTTATTGGCAGAACCTGAGTCTTTTCTGTCGGTTTCAGTAAATAATTTTCAAATAGAGTTTTTCCTTTTGGAAAAGAAAGGAGCAACATACTCATTTTAGTTAATCCACGGGCTTGATCACTAGTGTCAGTAAATGGGAGAGGAAAAAATCTTTTCAAATAGAGGTTTTTTCGTTCAACCATATTTTGAGTGTTCATACGATATATAAGGATCCCGACTACAACTACTATGACTCCCTTGATGGTGAAATATGGATTTCTTGTTGAACCCGGTAAATTGCGTGAAAGTAAGAGACGCGGATCAAAGAGTTTTAAAAACCGCTCTTGGCGGAAAAAAATGTGAATGAAGGATCCCACTGAATATAATTGGGTCCATGATTTAGACTTATTGATCTCTCTCAATTCGAAAATACCAAATTTGCGATTTTGTTTTTTCATGCCTGTGTAAACCTCCCGAGTTTTTTTAGTTTCTTTATACTTTAAATTAGATTTTATATTTTAAAATATTTATTTTTTAAATTCAAACGTGTTTAGTCTTTATTATGATACCAGTTATGTATGGATTTTGATGACTATGAAATTTTTTTCCTTATATGTTTCTTTTACACTACACATTCTGCAGACATGTTGAATTCTGTATATTTTTGTCAATTCAAAAATGCTGATTACTAAATTGCAACGATTTCGATTTTTTTATATTAGAACATTTTCCAAATCCTATGTGGTCCTCATTAAGCATCCATGGCTAAGTGGTTAAAGCGCCCAACTCATAATTGGCGAAGTCGTAGGTTCAATTCCTACTGGATGCACGCTATCTGGTCTATCTATTTACATAAACTAAAAATTTATCTGCTATATTACCAACAGTTTGTTAAAAATAAGAAATCTCCACGAGTTATCTATAGGATTAGGGGCGAATAGCCCTGAGATATAGTCAAAAATAAAAACTGAAATGAAGAATTAAGAAGAAAATTACTTAAATATTATGATAATAAAATTATACAAAATTGAGCCTACAAGCACACACACTAGAAACGGAACAAGTCAAGCGAAGCCCAAAAATTTGATCTCTGGAAAGCGTCATTGTGGTAAAGGTCGTAATGCCAACGGAATCATTACTATAAGACATCGAGGAGGAGGTCATAAACGCTTATGTCGTAAAATCAACTTTAAAAGGAATGAAAAATATATATCTGGTAAAATAAAAACGATAGAATATGACCCTAATAGAAACGCATACATCTGTCTCATACATTATGTAAATGGTGAGAAGAGGTATATTTTACATCCTCGCGGGGCTCTAATTGGAGATACAATAATTTCTGGTCCAGAAGTTTCCATCAAAATAGGCAATTCGTTACCTTTGAACGAAATACCTTTGGGTACATCTCTGCATAACCTAGAAATCACACGCGGAAAAGGTGGACAATTAGCTCGCGCAGCAGGTGCTGCGGCTAAACTAATTGCAAAAGAGGGTCAATCTGCCACCCTCAAATTACCGTCTGGAGAACTGCGTTTTATATCCAAACAATGTTCAGCAACAGTCGGACAAGTAGGTAATATTGTGGTGAATCAAAAAAGCTTAGGCAAAGCGGGAGTTAAACGGTGGCTAGGTAAACGTCCTATTGTAAGAGGGCTAGTTATGAACCCAATAGACCACCCTCACGGAGGCGGTGAAGGTCGAGCACCTATTGGTAGAAACCAACCCAGAACCCCCTGGGGATATCCTGCACTTGGAAAAAAAACTAGACCGAAAAATAAATACAGCAACAAGTTGATTCTTCGTCATCGTATGTAACTCTGGGGGAGGAACTAACCTTAATGAATTAAGTAGGTAAACTAAAACTAACAAGGAAAATTCTATGATAAATAAAGAAATGAGGAAGAAAGCATGACATATTCACTAAAAAAAAATCCATTCGTCGCCAATAATTTATTAAAAAAAATAAATAGACTGAACAGAAAGGCTGAAAAAGAAATAATAATAACTTGGTCCCGGGGATCTACAATTATCCCAATAATGATTGGACATACTATTGCTATCCATAATGGAAAAGAACATTTACCTATTTATATAATGGATGATATGGTAGGCCATAAATTGGGAGAATTCGCAGCCACATTAAATTTCCGAGGGCATGAAAAGGGTGATAATAAATCTCGGCGATGAATTTTTTTTTAATAATACTTAAAAAATCATTCTACAAATTGATTTCAATTTAGTAAGAGGCAAATTTTATATACCAGATGAAAAAGAAAACAAAACCAGAAAGCTATGCGTTCAGCCAAAATTTCCCTATATCGGCTGATAAAGCCCGTAGGATAATTGACCGAATTAGGGGTCGTTCCTATGAAGAAACCCTTATTATATTAGAACTTTTGCCCTATCGGGCCGCTTATCCAATTTTAAAATTTGTTTGTTTCGCAGCATCAAATGCCAGTTCCACTTCCACTTCAAAGAAAGAAAATTTATTTATTAGTAAAGCCGAAGTAAATGAGAGACCCCCTATAAAAAAATTAAAACCGCGAGCTCGCGGCCGGAGTTATCCAATAAAAAAGGCAACCTGCCACATCACTATTGTACTAACAGACCTCTCATTCTACTTTAATGAATTGGTAGAGCCACAACAAGAAAAAAATCTTCTAACTAAATTATATTTGAATCTGAGGGGTTTATGGGACAAAAAATAAATCCGCTTGGTTTGAGACTTGGTACAAACCAAGATCATTATTCAATTTGGTTTTCACAACCAAAAGCGTATTCAAAAAATTTACAAGAAGATCAAAAAATACGAAGTTTTATAAAAAAACACATACAAAATATGAAGATATCACCCTCTAGTGTCGAGGGACTTGCACGTATCTCTATTTACAAACGGATTGATCTAATTGAAGTGAGAATCTTTCTGGGATTTCCAAAATTGTTATTCGAAAATAGACCACAAGGACTGGAAGAATTACAAATAACTTTACAAAAAGAATTGAATTGTGGAAACCGAAGATTGAACATAGTTATCACGAAAGTTAAAAAACCTTATAGTAATCCTAATATTCTTGCCGAATTTATTGCCGGACAATTGAAAAATAGAGTGGCTGTTCGTCAAGCAATGAAAAAAGCTATAGAATTGGCGGAAGAAGCAGATACAAAAGGAATTCAAGTACAGGTTGCTGGGCGCCTTAATGGACAAGACATTGCACGTGTACAGTGGATTAGAGAAGGACGAGTTCCTCGTCAAACTATTCGTGCCACTTTTGATTATTGTTCTTATCCAGTTCGAACTATCTATGGGATTTTGGGCATAAAAATTTGGATATTTGTTGGTGAAGCCAAATAGACTTTTATTAAAAAAATCCATGTGCAAATAACAAGTTTTATAGGGTTAAATAAAAATTAAAATTTTTTTTATTGCTATGCTTAGTGTGTGACTCGTTAACTTTTGAGAGTTTGGAATAAAATCTAAACTTGTAATAAACTCATCAACTTCGCATTATCTTTATCTAAAAAACTGAACCAGTCCGGATATTATTACTAGTAATATCTTTATAGCAACAGCCATTTTTTTTAGTAATTTTATAAACAATCATGTTCTATTGATATTTTAATGACGTTAAAATTCTTTCTATGATTAGATTTTATATTTATTTGTTAATTTTAATTAACAAAATAAACTCAAAAAAAGATGTGGAGTAAGTTGGAGGGCAGAAAGAAAGGGACGAAAAAAATTACGAATCAAAAATTCCAATTATGTAAGGTCTAGTAAAATCAACAATGTAACAAAGCATAAATACTGAAATCTATAATTTGCAATTTAGACGAAATTACGCGAATAGTTAGCATTAAAGTTAAATAAAGAGCTCAAAGCCACTGAAGACTAAGAAAAATGGCTAACCACCTTAATTATATTAGTCTATTCTAGAAAAATTCTAGCTCCATTGTAAAATTTAGACCTAATCATGGAAATTACGAAGTGATAGGAACGATAGAACTTGTGAATGCAAAAGCAAAATATTTTGTTATATTTACTGGTTGGGATGGCGAAATGACCCGAAAATAAATTAATCTATTTCGAAAATCACTAGCTAGTGCTCTAGAAATGAAAAGAGTGAATGTTCGCCCGCGAAAATTTTGAAATTTTTAAATAAATAAAGGCATAATTTTAAAATCCTACTATTCAGAAATTCGCGAGGAGCTGGATGAGAAGAAACTCTCGTGTCCAGTTCTGGAGTAGCGATGAAATAAAAAAGCTATCAATCATCAACTATAACCCAAAAAAAACTCGATTCCGTAGACAACATAGAGGACGAATGAAAGGGCTCTCTTCTCGAGGTAATCATATTTGTTTCGGTAAATATGGACTGCAAGCACTTGAACCCGCTTGGATCACATCTAGACAAATTGAAGCAGGTCGACGGGCAATGACACGGAATGCGCGTCGAGGAGGTAAAATCTGGGTACGTATATTTCCTGATAAACCCGTTACTATACGCCCAGCAGAAACACGTATGGGTTCGGGAAAGGGATACCCAGAATTTTGGGTATCTGTTGTTAAACCCGGGCGAATACTTTATGAAATAGATGGTGTAACAAAAAATGTTGCCAAAAGAGCTATTGGTATAGCAGCATCAAAAATGCCTATACGAACTCAATTCATTTTTTCGGAAATAAAATAAAATAGAAACGGCGGACTTAAACAGATTTCTTTGTAGATTTTTGGACAAAAAATATTTCTTTTTTCTTTGCACATTGCGGTGATAAAAACGGAGTAAGAAATAATATGATTCAATCTCAAACCCATTTAAATGTAGCAGATAATAGCGGGGCTCGAACAATAATGTGTATTCGAATAATCGGATCTAGCAATCGGCGATATGCTCATATTGGTGACATTATTGTTGCTGTTATAAAAGACGCTGTGCCTAATGTGACTCTTGAAAAATCGGAAGTCGTTAGAGCCGTAATTGTGCGGACCCGTAAAGAACTCAAACGTGACAACGGAATTATACTACGATATGATGATAATGCCGCAGTTATTATTGATAAAGAGGGAAATCCAAAAGGAACCAGAATTTTTGGTGCAATCCCACGAGAATTGAGAAAATTAAATTTTAATAAAATTGTTTCCTTAGCTCCCGAAGTATTATAAATATAAAATATAAAAGGTTTTTTAATCTAGTCTACGAACTTGAAAAAATCTCGTTATCACCTAAACATTGGGTAAAATCTGTCTAACCTATATAACTTTACCACACTCAAAATTCATCAAAAAATAAAGGGAAAAGCATGTTTATATTATATAATTTTTGAGCCTACTAATTCATATGCATCATGGGTAGAGACACTATTGCTGAGGTATTAACGGTTATACGAAATGCTAATATGGATGGAAAAAAAATGGTTAAAATTCCCTCCAGTACTATTACTGAAAATATTATAAAACTACTTTTACGAGAAGGTTTTCTTGAAAACGTGCGAAAACACTATGAAAACGGAAACTATTTTTTGGTCTTAACTTTGCGCCATCAAAAGACTAAAAAAGGGCCTTTTACGAATATTTTAAATTTAAAAAAGATAAGCCGACCTGGTCGACGAATCTATTCTACCTCCAAAAAAATCCCTAGGATTTTAGGTGGAATAGGAATTGTAATTCTTTCTACCTCACACGGCATACTTACAGACCGAGAGGCCCGACTAGAAGGAATCGGGGGAGAGATTTTGTGTTATATATGGTAGATGCTTTGTTTTTTTTTTCAGCTCATTGTTAATTTATTGAAGAAATAAATTGCTTTAAAATAAAATATAAAAATATTCGGTATTTATTTAATAAATTAGATGTTTTTTTTCTTTATATGCTTTGCTATAAACTAGAATAAATTCGAGAAAATAAAGAGATTTTATTCGGATGAAATAAACTTTAATTTTAAGGAGTTCAAACGATGAAAAAAAGAGCCTCTGTTCGGAAAATCTGTGATAAATGTCGACTAATCCGGCGAGGAGGACGAATTTTAGTAATTTGCTCTAACCCGAGACATAAACAAGGACAGGGATAAGACACCGGAACAAACAAACCAATCCACAAATTAAAAATTGAAAAATAGAGATATCCGCACCGACTCAGATTTAAAAAATAAAAAAAAAGCTAAACTATGGTAAAATTAATCCCGAGAATTAGTTCGCGTCGGAATGGACGTATTCGTTTACGTAAAAATACACGTAAAATACCACAAGGAGTAATTCATATTCAGGCCAGTTTACAGAATACTATAGTCACTGTTACAGATGTACAAGGGCGCGTAATTTCGTGGGCTTCTGCAGGTAGTGCCGGATTCAAAGGAACTACAAGACGAACGCCGTTTGCTGCGCAAACCGCAGCAACAAATGCTATCCGTACAGCAATAAACCAAGGTATGCGTGAAGCAGACGTGTTAATAAAAGGACCTGGGCTCGGAAGAGACACAGCATTACGCGCGATTCGTCGAAGTGGTATACGATTAGAGTTGATATTAGATGTAACTCCTATGCCACACAATGGCTGTAGACCTCCGAAAAAACGACGTGTATAGAGAGAAAAGAATCATTTATTACTCAAAACTCAATAAGTCCTAGAATGTGAGGGAAAATCCCAGTTTCTATTGCTGGGATATTCAAATAGAAATGAAAACAGCTAGTAAATGCTTTTTCCTATGGGCGAAAGGTCAAGCCAACACACTAGACAGCGCAATGCAAAGCAAAAAACGTTGGTTGCAAATATAAAATTTAATAATGTCTTTCAGAGCGTCTGTAAAATTAGGGTCATATTAAGATTTTAATAAACTTTATTGATAAAGCTATTTTTGTGTAACTGATGATTCATCTAGATGTGAAAATCATTGGAAGCACACAATATAATATATAGCTTTTTTTTTACCATAACCCATTGATTTCTGGCTTGGAGGAAAACTACAGAGAAGTGGTGGTTATTAAAAAAAAACGGGCCCGACCTTTAACAATAAAAGAGAGACATAGTACAAGGCAATGAAAAAAAAAATAAATAGGTTTTATGGAAATCGGAACAAACAGAAGTTTAATAACGAAAGATAAACTTCATGAATTAACCCTAAATCTCCTTAATTTTGTATTTCTTATTTTCCAGATGGAGGAAACCCATATCCCTTTGGACAATGTTAAAGACACAATTGCGCTCTCACTCCTTACCATACTATAAAAAAGGTTACTCAAAAAACAAAAATGAGCTATCATTTAAATTAATTTTTATTTATTTAAAGTCTGAAGTTAGACTTATTTTCTCAATCTCTATAGTTGAATAAAAAAAGTCGAATCATTGCATAATTTAAATAAAAGATAAAATGGTCGTTTGAAACTCGAACATTTTGATGTAGAATAGATGAAAAAAATATGTTGGATTTTTACGAAAACATTTTATAATTTATTTATTAAACAGAAATAAAATAAATATACCAGATTCTTCCTTTATCTTTATGGGCTATAATATAAATATTAAAGAACTCAGAATTAAAGAAATTAGAACTTAAGTATCTAGGGAAAACTTTAAAATGAAATAAGGTTACCCTAGATACGCAAGCTGTTATTTTTTACAATTTAAAAAAGACCTAAAGTTAGGGATTTTTCAATAGGTAATATTGCCCCAACGCCCAACCAAAAGGAAACTGCGATACCAATCAAAAACATACTAGTAGATACTGGACGCCGAAATGGATTTTGAAATTGATTGACATTCTCTAAAAAGGGTATTGTTAATAATCCCGCAGGTATTGAAACCATTAAAAGTACACCCAATATTTTATTAGGTACTGTACGAAGTATTTGAAAGACAGGAAAAAAATACCATTCGGGTAGAATTTCTAGCGGGGTCGCAAAGGGATCAGCCGACTCGCCAAGCATTGCGGGCTCTAGAACCGCTAAGCCAACATTACATGCAATAGTACCCATGATGACAACTGGAAAAATATATAAAAGATCATTTGGCCAGGCTGGTTCCCCATAATAATTATGACCCATCCCTTTAGCCAATTTAGCTCTTAATAGAGGGTCGTTCAAGTCAGGTCTTTTTGTTATTGGGATCGGTGAAATCTAATCGATTCATCCTCCGAAAGAACCGGACATGATAATTTTTAATCATCCAGCTCGAGCAATACTAAAATAAAAATGGACAAAATAAAATCAAGTTCTCTAGCTATTGATACACAAGTTCTATAATCATGCTAGAAAAATCATTGAGTTGTAAAAATATTCAGTTTTTTTTCTAAGTAAATACTCAAGCCCCAAGTCGGCTATGCGCGCCTGTGCTTTATTGGGTCGTCTCACACCTCGATTTAATTCAGATTGGTTGCAAACCCCTTTCCAAGTTACAATAAAAAAAGGTTTCCTTGTTCCTAAAAAAGTCTAACCTATGTTCTTCGTTAGATCTATTAATTTACTCCGATAGTATTATAAAGATGAAGCCAATGTAGAGGAAATAACTACATTTACATACTACAGTTTGCTATTTCGATTTTTTTATTCTAAATAAAAAAATCGATTTGGGGTGCGCTTTTGCTCTTCCAAAATTGGATTTTACGGAGCCGGCTCACGTGTACAGCAGGATTGTCATCTGATCATCGAAAAAATCTCTTTAAACGAACCAGCCTATATCTCACATAGGGCTTATGCTCCCATTGGAACAAAGACACATTTAGTTGGGGAGGCCAACTCCAATGTGGCAGGGATATCTCTACATAGACACATCAATAGTTCAGGTCACACACTCCCATAATCCTTTTTTATTTTACTTCCTTCACTTGTCAACTATTCAGGTTCAAATAATTCAACTAAAAAATTCTAGCCAAAAAATACTCGTACTGTATCCCTCAAGTGAGAAATTTATAAATTTATTAAAGTATAGATCTTAAAAAAAAAAAGGCCCTAGAATTTTCCTATAACGGACCCGAGATGCCCTGTTTACGTATCATTAGAAAGTGCATTAACATAAAGACGATAGTAATAAGCGGCAATACAAAAGTGTGTAAACTATAAAAACGCGTCAACGTAAATTGTCCGATACTAGCACTTCCACGTAAAAGTTCCACCATGGGAGCTCCTATTAGGGGAATAGCTTCGGGTACACCTGTTACAATTTTAATTGCCCAATAACCAGTTTGGTCCCAAGGTAACGAATAACCTGTTACGCCAAACGATGCGGTTAATACACCCAAAAGCACACCCGTAACCCAAGTCAATTCACGAGGTTTTTTAAATCCCCCCGTAAGATAAACGCGAAAGACATGAAGGATCATCATCAATACCATCATACTTGCCGACCATCGATGAACTGATCGGATTAACCACCCAAAATTCGCTTCAATCATTATATATTGAACAGAAGCAAAAGCCTCATTAACGATTGGACGATAGTAAAAAGTCATAGCAAATCCAGTAGCTACTTGTACTAGAAAACACGTTAGGGTAATTCCACCTAAACAGTAAAAAATATTGACGTGGGGAGGAACATATTTACTCGTTATATCATCCGCAATCGCCTGAATCTCTAGGCGCTCTTCGAACCAATCATATACTTTATTTACATTATTGAGATAGGTTGAATCCCCCTCTGAGAACTGTATAGGAAATTTTCATCTCGTACAGCTCAAGCAAAAATGCCCCAATACCAAATGAAATTGAATTTAAATTCCGATTGAAACTCATTAATCTCGCAATTTCAATAAAAACCTAAATTGATCAAGTATTTATTATTATTGTCGCACTATTACCAAAATATCAAGTTAGCTCCTTCGTCATTTTCTTGATTTTGACGGGCGTTTTGAATTTGCTCTTTCCCTACCTTTTTTTTACATTTATTTTCTTTGATAGAAATTACTTTGTTAAGACCCTATGACTTGAATAAAACCGCAGATTCTTAATTTCGAACCACGATGATTGATGATTCAATAAAAAACCGAAACGCAAGTCAGGATTCCTTGAGTAAGAACCTTTTTATTTTCACTTAGATAATTTTTGCGAAAAAAAGATATCATTTTTTTATTATATGTAGTGTCCAAATGTTTTGGAACCCCGGCACGAGGTCTAAATAGTGAATAATTATTAAGTATTAATCATAGTTTACAATCTATATTTGTGTTTCAGAGACGACAAATCGTATCTGACAAAATAGAATTATCGTTAAAACACGAGAACCAAAGTCTAGGTACTAGCAATTGGATCCAATCAAACAAGTCACACACTCATTTTCCGGAAATGAAAGAAATCAAAAAATGACGCGATCGAACTGCCAAATTGAAATAAAATGTGTTCAAAATTTGAAACCCCTTTTTCATTCAAACCCAAAGTCTATTTGAAAGGCTTTTAATTTATTGAAATTCCGTCTAATAAAACGGAAGAATTATAAATTTCCAAAAGAATAGATAAAAATACCGCAAATAGACCCATTACCACCCCCATCAAGGGAGTGGTTCCCCACCCGGGAGCTACTTTACCATATTCTGAATTCAATGGTTTTAATAGATTACTTACAGTAGTTTGTTTTGGACGGTTCTCTATAATTTTTGTAGCCATAAATCCTATTTTATTAATTCTTTCTTTATTTGAGGAAAGCCATTTTTTTATACCATTCTGTTTTAAATTGATTTCAACTTTAAAAGTTATATAATAATTAACAAATAGCAATCATAAATAACATGGAACTAGCAACTCTTGTCACTCTCTTTCTATCAGGTTTACTTATGAGTTTTACTGGATATACCCTATATACCGCTTTTGGACAACCGTCGCAACAACTAAGAGATCCTTTTGAAGAACATGGAAACGAGTTGAAGTAATAAGTCGACCCTTATTCGAGTACTTAAATTACTTCAACTTCATCGAGGAAAAATTTATTTGATTTTTTTCACTGGTATTGTAGGCGATTCGCGAAAAAATATAGCGAAAAATAGAATGCCTAAAGTCGAGACTAAAAGGAATGTATAAACCACTGCTTCCATAAATTTAATCGTTATTTCGAATTATAGATAACTTTCTTGACCCGTTTAGTTTTTATCAGATTGGGAGTTCGTAAAATGAAACGAAAATTAATATCATAAATGAGAGATCAGACTCCCAGTTTTCTTGTAGTCGGATCTCCCAATTTTTGGAATGCTCCAAACTCAACTTGCAAATCTAAATCCGGATTAATACCCGCAAACACATCTCGAAACAGTGTTCTAGCACCGTGCCAAATATGGCCGAAGAAGAAAAGCAAGGCAAATGAAACATGACTAAACGTAAACCAACCCCTTGGACTACTTCGGAAAACACCATCGGATTTCAAAGTAGCACGATCTAATTCAAAAATTTCACCGAATTGAGCACGTCTAGCATATTTTTTCACAGTAGTAGGGTCGCTATAAGTTAACCCATTAAGTTCTCCACCGTAAAAAGAAACAGTTACGCCTACCTGTTCAACACTATACTTTGATTCTGCCCTTCGAAAAGGGACATCAGCTCGAACAACTCCATCGCTGTCCACTAAAATAACTGGAAATGTTTCAAAAAACGTCGGCATACGGCGTACAAAAAGTTCACGTCCCTCTTTATCTCTAAAGATCGGGTGACCCAGCCATCCAATTGCTATTCCATCCCCCTTATCCATGGAACCTGCTCTGAATAATCCGCCTTTTGCAGGATTATTTCCGATATAATCATAAAAAGCTAACTTTTCCGGAATTTTAGACCAGGCTTCCGATAAACTTTGTTTGTCGGCTAATCCTACACGAATTCTGCGATATATTTCTTGTTGGAAATATCCCTGATCCCATTGATAACGGGTAGGCCCAAACAATTCAATTGGAGTAGTTGCTGAACCATACCACATAGTTCCGGCAGTCACAAAAGCTGCAAAAAAGACAGCGGCGATACTACTAGAAAGGACGGTTTCAATATTTCCCATACGCAATCCCTTATATAGCCGTTGGGGCGGGCGGACACTCAGATGGAATAGGCCCGCTAATAAACCCAAAGTCCCGGCTGCAATATGATGCGAGGCGATTCCCCCTGGAACCAATGGATCAAACCCTTCTATGCCCCAGGCTGGATTGACTGCTTGTACTTTTCCTGTTAACCCATAGGGGTCTGAGACCCAGATTCCAGGACCATACAAACCTGTTACATGAAATGTGCCAAACCCAAAGCACGTTAGTCCTGCGAGAAATAAATGAATACCAAAGATCTTGGGTAAATCTAAAGAAGGTTTTCCTGTACGTTGATCAAAAAAAACTTCTAAATCCCAATAAACCCAATGCCATATAGCTGCCAAAAAGCATAATCCAGAGAAAAAAATATGTGCTCCAGCGACACCTTCGTAACTCCACAAACCTGGAGTCGTTATAGGTCCCCCTGTGATATCCCAACCTGCCCACGAAGTAGTTATTCCCAGACGAGTCATAAAGGGTATAACAAACATACCCTGTCGCCACATTGGATCAAGAATTGGGTCAGAAGGATCAAAAACCGCTAATTCATATAGAGCTGTCGAACCAGCCCACCCAGCAACCAGAGCTGTATGCATGATATGAACTGAAAGTAATCGACCAGGATCATTCAATAAAATAGTATGGACACGATACCAAGGTAAACCCATGAAAATACCTCTTGATCAAAGAGAAAGAGACGCTACATAACTTTCTTGCCTTGCCCGTAAAAAATAGTTTTGAGTTAGATATATATTGTTAAGAATTGAAGAATAGAGCCTTTAATTTATATAAAATAAAAAAAACCAATATTTTAACTAAGTCTAATAAAATCCTATTTTTGTCTTAGTTTTTTAACGTTTCCATATCACAGTAAATTTTAAAAAGGATATGAAAGTGTTTTTTATTTAATTATATGCCCATTGGTGTTCCAAGAGTACGTTTCCTATATGACGAAGATACAGGTCAAGTGTGGATTGATATATAGTGCGGCTTGGCAGATAGGTTGAGTCTATTGGGACTTTCCCCATATCTCGCCCAATCGAGATAGCCCCCTTTCACCAAAAATAAATCCATGGAGTCGTCCCAAATTTGGAGCGTGAAGTGCAATCATAATATTTGTTGGGGAAATTGAATACCAGGCGTTATTATGGTTTTATGAAAAACTTCATGTATTTACGCTCCGTTTACAAAAAACACTTGGTAAGCATTCAATGATTTTCACTTTTAACCTACAAACTGCCTAGACTTTGAAGACTTAATAAATAAATGAAAATAAAAAGTGATAAAAAAAAATGGCAATCAGAACCGATTTGTTATATATATACAAATATAAAATTGGGAGAATCTTTACCCGGAGAAGAGCAAAAACCTATACAAAAGTAAACTCATTCAGGAACAAGAAAAGAATATCGGAATTTGGATTAAATCTCGATGAAACAATAAATCAATGAGAAGTTCACTCAATACGTTGAGTGACCAAAGAACCTCTTTTAAAAAACAGAAAGGGACTAGAATCTAGACATTGATTCATTTTCAAAAGTTTGGTGAACCGTATGTATCAAAAGGCGCGTGTACGGTTCCAAAAGGGAAATATTTCACCCGAAACAACCGACTTTATCGCGAACGATGCCTTTTTTTAACTCATACAATAAATACTAAGATTGGGAATCAACTTGCAGGTCTTTTTATATATCTTGGTATTCAAGATGATCCCAAGGATATTTTTTTTTTTTTAAACTCTCCGGGCGGAGGAATAATATCTGGATTGGCTATTTATGATAGTATGCAAGTTGTACGACCAGATACCCAAACAATATGCGTTGGACTGGCCGCTTCTATGGCCTGTTTTCTCTTAGTTGGGGGAACAATTACCAAACGTCTCGCATTCCCTCACGCTTGGCGCCAAAGATTTTTTTCCACAAAATCACGAGTAATACTATGCCTTCGTTAATATGAATATGAAAATTCTAATTAGGTAAAAATAGCATGGCACTTTGAATTCGATATGAAAAGTTTGTCTTTCTTTTCAAATTATTTGATTATGTATCGAGAAAGTAGTATAAGAACTAAAAGGTCTTTTCCAAGGTCCAGTTCAGTGTCACAAACCTTTTGTTTGTTTAAATCGTACTGAAGATATTGACTACGTGCGATTCATTAAAAAAAATTCAGTTTGATTAAATGACTAAAGAAACTTTGGGATTGCTATAGACAAAAAGTGAACACAAAATGAAAATTAAGATATCAAAAGCAACAGAGCCATCATAATAATTTTAAACGTTTCTGAAAGGAAGGATGGTACTTTGATCATTTATTTAATCCTGATTCGATTTTTCTCTCTTCTTTCTTTTTTTCCTGAGTAAATTGAGTAGGTTTTTTATGAGTTGAATTTGTTAGCCGTATGCAGTAATCAAAAAGTGCCTGTACGGTTTTCCCTTGTCTCAGTTTTTTTCGCTTTTTCAGGCGAACAAAAAAAGCTTGGTTTCTATTATTAGGGTAATGATGCATCAACCTTTGAGTACTTTTTTTGAGACGCAAACAGGCGACGCAGTGATGGAAGTCGATGAGTTATTGAAAATGCGTGAAAACCTGATTGAGGTTTATGCCCAAAGAACGGGCAAACCACATTGGGTCATAAGTGAAGACATAGAAAGAGATGTTTTTTTGTCCCCAACAGAAGCAAAAACTTATGGACTTGTTGATGTTGTAGGGGTTACTCTTATTTAAATATGCATTTAACTAATTAGTCGGTTAAGATCGATCTAAACCAGTCCTTCTATTCAATAAATGCTATAATCTACTACGATGCCAACTATTAAACAACTTATTAGAAATACAAGACAGCCCATAAGAAAAGTGACAAAATCCCCCGCTCTTAGGAGTTGCCCTCAGCGTCGAGGAACGTGTACTAGGGTGTATGTGCGACTCGTTTCGATTCTAAAAAAGAAATTGTCTATCAGTTGGAAAGTTTATGGTTTCCAGTGGTGCAAATCCACTGACCTGAATTTAAGTTGAAAAAAAAAAAATTTCCCGGTGGTACCAAAAGGTTATTCATTAAGCGGGGCAAATACTGTTAGCAATCTGACAAAAACGGCCTAAAAGGGGTAAGCTGTCTCAGCTAATTTTCTTCCTTAAATATCGTTACTTTATCTAAGTAGATCTCGTTGTGAAAGACCTATTACCCTTTAAATTACTAGGTAGAGCCTAAAAATAATGTGAGCTATACAAGTTCTCAATAAAAGATGATGAAATCAAGTGAAGAGCTCCGGTGTATAGAAAATACCTCACCGTTTAAAAAAAGAAGAAACCATAGAAACGAAGGAATCCCACTATTTAGTTATCCAATTCTATTTTTTAACACTCTTTTTGATACATTAAGAACTGAGAATTGCCGTGGTATTTTTTTGTTGTTGTTTCAAAATAATTTAATAAAGTACCTAAAAAATAAAAGAAAAATCGTGGTTGGGAAGGTTAGAGTTGCAAAAGCCATTGGGAGTTTTGTTTTATACATTGGATAAATTCGTTGTCAAAGTAGTAATCACATTATTTATTATTATAATTTATTATTATATTCGCATAGTAAATATTAATTCTTATAGAAATAGATTAAAGAACGAATAAAATATTAAAATATATAGGCTGCAGAACGACTTAGTTATTTAAAAACTGATATGACCAGAATTAAACGGGGATCTATAGCTAGGGCACGCCGAAGCAAAATACGTTTTTTTGCATCAAAATTCCGAGGGTCTCATTCAAGACTTACTCGAAGTATTATTCAACAGGGGATAAGAGCTTTTGTTTCCTCTCAGCGGGATAGAGATAAAAAAAAGAGAGATTTTCGTCGTTTGTGGATCACTCGTCTAAATGCAGCAATTCGTGCAATTGGAGTCGGGTATAGCTATAGTGCGAGCATCCATAATTTGTACAAAAGCCAATTGATTCTGAATCGTAAAATACTTACCCAAATTGCTATCTCAAATAGGAACTGTCTGTATATGATTTCCAACGAGATCCTAAAAAGTGGCGTTTGATACCTTACTCTGAATAATTAAAAAAGAGGTCCCGGAGACTTGACTCCGGGTTTATGCGGAATTTCATTAGGATTATCGTAAAAGAAGCCTATATAATCAAGTCTGACTGGTTTCAATATTTAGTTTACTAGTTTTAGGATTTATGAAGATCTTTCTGAATGTCGTTTTCTTTTGATTTCTCGCTTCTTTAGCTTTCAATCGAGCGTCTTTAGCCTTTTTCAATCGAGCTTCTTTAGCCTTTTTCAATCGAGCTTCTTTATTTTTTAATCGTACTTCTTCAGCTTTCAATCGAGCTTCTCGAATGCGGGCTTTCATTTTTTCTAAACTTTCAGTGTTAGTAAAAGGTAAAAACGATAAAATTCGAGCTTGTTTTAGTGCAAGGGTTAGTAAGCGTTGTTGTTTTAAGGTTAATCGATTCACTCGTCTAGATAATATTTTTCCCTGTTGACTAATAAATCGTCTAAGTAAGTCAATATTTTGATAATCAATTCGATCCCCTGATTGAATCGGGGGCAACGGCTTACGAAAAGATTTTTTTGATTTCCGCAAAGGTCCCGTGATTTTATCCATTTTTTATTTATTCCTTATATCGCACATGCATATAAAACTCTAAGTTTTTAAGATTACAATAAATTTTCATCATCCAGAAATTAATAAGGCGTTCTTTGGCCCACTTTGTGAAAGACTCTATTTATTTTTTGATTTCTCCATGAATGATATGTTTGTAACAATAGGGACAAAATTTTTTCAATTCTAATCGATTGGGTGTATTGTGGCGGTTCTTTTGAGTGATATATCGAGAAACGCCTTTAGATACCCTGTTATGACTGTTTCGTACACAACCTGTACATTCTAAAATAATCTTTCCCCGGACCCCTTTCTTCTTTTCCATGAACCTCCTTTGTAATACTTTTTTTGAAAAATGAAACTTTCAATATCTTACCAACATCTATCCTTGAGTCCAGAACCTTAGTATTTCGCTTTGCTCCTATAAATATGACTAGAATGAAAAAAAGGGGAATGTCAACGCATCCGGGAAAAACCGATTAATTTCTATCAAGAAACCAGCTAAAAAGCCCAACGAAAGTGTACTTAGCACTGGTGCCACGGATAGATATGTCTTAAAATCTCGCATCAAAAAATCTCCCTTCTCTTTTTTTTTATATCCAGCGTGTAATTCAATATGGATTTATATTACTGTGTTATGCATTTTTATGTCTACCAAACAAAATCAAATTTGTTTTAATCAAATAATGAAGGGATGTAGCGCAGCTTGGTAGCGCGTTTGTTTTGGGTACAAAATGTCACGGGTTCAAATCCTGTCATCCCTACTTTCATTACGCTCTCTTTTGAACCTTTTTTATTTTAAAAAGTTCTTTTTGAATTTAATAATTGAATAGAGTGGTATTTGTTTAACAATTCCGAAATTTAAGAATTAGGAGATGAAGAGTTCTATTTGGAGTAGTCTCGACTCTAATAAGAAAGCGCTCTTAGTTCAGTTCGGTAGAACGTGGGTCTCCAAAATCCAATGTGGTAGGTTCAAATCCTACAGAGCGTGCTTTTTAACTTCTCTGGGAATTCAAGAGAGAGTCAATCTAAATAAAAAACAACTTTAAATTCATCAAAAATCCAACTGATCACCACGTCTGTACTGTAAATATGCTGTTACGAATAAGCCAATTAAAGTAATCGGAATTAGACCTAAAATGATTCCTAATAGAAAAGCGTCTATCATATAGATTTTATATTTTAAAAAAAGCAAAAAGAGGTAATATGTGATATATATATACTAATAAAAATGGAGAATAATTTTCGTAATAATCAATAATGTAAAATAACTATACAATACATGGAACCGGAATCCCAGACCCCAAATGCCTTTTATTTTTTATTTATTGAAGAAGATTAAATAAGTTGTCTCTTGCTTAGACCAATAAAAAGAGCTAAGGTTAGAGTGAAAGCTGCCAATAGAAGACAAAAATAACTAGTTATAGTAGGCATAATTTAAGGCTCATTTAAATAGGTTATTCGCATATTTTTTAAAAACTATTTCCCAAAAAAATACCTCAATTTCATTAAACATCTGTCTCGCCAACCATTCACCCAAAATGAATTGAAATTGAATTATGAATAGAGTTTTCATTTTATACTCAAAATTAAAATATTTGACATTTGAATATGAACATTACTACGTTAAAAAAAAGAATTAGACTTATTAGGTGATGATCTCACAAAGATGGTATTTTTTAATATACGGAGTCCAAAATGTCTGGAAACACAGGAGAGCGCTCATTTGCTGATATAATTACCAGTATTAGATATTGGGTCATTCATAGTATTACAATACCGTCATTATTCATTGCGGGTTGGTTATTTGTTAGCACCGGTTTAGCGTATGATGTGTTTGGGAGCCCTAGACCAAATGAATATTTTACTGAGAACCAACAAGGAATTCCATTAATAACTGGTCGTTTTGAAGCTTTGGAAGAACAGAATGAATTTAGTAGGAGGTCCCAATGACTATAGATCAAACCTATCCAATTTTTACAGTACGATGGCTGGCTGTTCACGGCCTAGCTATACCTACCGTCTTTTTTTTGGGATCAATATCAGCAATGCAGTTCATCCAACGATAGAAGTTTAAATAAATTGAATCCAAATTATATAGCTACGACACAACAATCAAACCCAAATGAACAAACCGTGGAATTAAATCGTACCAGTCTATACTGGGGGTTACTACTGATTTTTGTACTTGCTGTTTTATTCTCAAATTATTTTTTCAATTAAGAATAATGAGATGATAGGCATTCCATTAGCACATTCGGAAGGTTTCCTATAAAATAATTATAGATGACTGTTTATGGCTACAGCATGCCAGTGTGGGGGGAGAGCAGGATCCATGACTGATACTACTGGAAGGATTCCTCTTTGGATGATAGGTACTCTAGCAGGTATTCTTGTCATTAGTTTAATAGGTATTTTTTTTTATGGTTCTTATTCGGGATTAGGCTCGTCTCTATAGTCGAGATTATTTACAAATAAGCTAAGTGGGGGTATAGACATCAAAAATTAAGAACTCACCATGATTTTGATTTGACGGTAAATTAAATCAAGGTGAGTTCTTAAATTCTTTCCTTTCAATTAAAAAATATGAATTCTTAATAAATATTAATATGAATTATTAATTAAAGTATTCTCACATTATCAAAGATATGAAAAATGATATTTGAAAGATTGACACACGCAAACCTGTCCCTCTCATTGTTTGTGTCCAACAGTAAAAAAAGGAATCGAGCTGATTGATCCCTTCCGTAGCGTTTGTATATTTGCTAAATCAAAAAATTGTTTGGTTCGGGCTTGAGTTGAACCAGGCACCTAGGAGAAACTTTGGAATGATGATAAAGGAAACCAAAGATTTTTAAGATTTTTTGTCGTGTATAATATTTTGAACCTGATCAGTTTATAAATTTATTTTGGTCAATTGGACCTTCTCAAATTGTTTCTTTTTGAGAACCAAAAATATTTGTGCCAAAATAATTGATGCAAAAAAAAATAAAAGTACTTGGACACGTGATGGATCTTGTAGTACTACTTCCGCAACATCTTGACCAAATCCGCCCACATTAGGATTACTCGTTAAAGGTTGATCCAATTTGATAGATTCTCCCTCTGAAACAAGCGGTTCTAGGCCAGGAGGCAGAAGATTTACGACCTCATTACTATCCGATCCATCTTTAATGATTATTTCATAACCACCTTTTTCATTTCGTATTATTTTTCTAACCCTACCGGATGCTGTGGCGTTAAAAACTGTATTGTTACTTTTGCTACCATCAGGATAGATCTGACCTCGTCCCCTGTTTCCACCTACATATATAGGATATTTTAAGAAGTGGGCCCGCCTATTATTAGCAGGGTTTGGAGAAAGGATCGGAAATGTTATTTTTGTATATTTCTGCCCAGGCACAGGTCCCACCACAAAAATATTTTTTATATTTGGGCGATAACTCTGAAAATATAAATTTCGTATTTTTTCTTTGAGCTCAGGGGAAATGCGATCAGACGGAGCTAATTCAAAACCCTCCGGTAAAATAAGAACCGCCCCCACATTCAAACCACCCTTTTTGCCATTCGAAAGAACTTGTTTAAGTTGGAGATCATATGGGATTTGCACAACGGCCTCAAATACAGTATCAGGAAGTATCGCTTGTGGTACCTCAATATTCACAGGCTTATTCGCCAAATGGCAATTAGCACAGACAATACGACCAGTTGCTTCTCTTGGATTTTCATAACCCTGTTGTGCAAAAAGGGGATAGGCACTTGAAATTGATGTCCGAGTTAGAATAACCATCATAAGGAATGCCGAAAGATATTGAGTAATCTGTTGAGGTCTCGAATAAAAAAGATTTTTAGTGTGCATCGGCCTATTGTGGATTCCAAAATCAATAAAATCAAACGAGTTCGGTCGCTCATCTAGTCTACTATACCACGATTCGGCCAGTTGCTCAAATAAAAAATTCATCTAGATTTTCTAAATTTTAAAATAACCAAGCAGGATTTAAATAGAAAAAATGAAGAATCTAAGCTTCATATAACTTCACCTATTGAATTATAAATAATTAGAAGTGACGGAGAGACGCGGTTTAAATAGAGGAAAAGAAAATACTTAAAACCAATATCAAGACTGACCGGAATGATGCAAACAAGACAGGATATTATTTGATCATTATGACCAAATCCAAAAGAGTCGTAGAGAAATCCAATGGTAAATTCCCAACCGCGAGTTGAATGATATCCAAAAAAAAAATCCGTGAATAGAAGAAGGAAAAATACTTTTACTGTATCACTTAAATTAAATAAGAATTTTTGCAACCAAGAGTTCAGAATACTAAGAGGGTTTTCATTACGCCAAGTAGCAAAACCATTTAGAATAATAAAACAGATTATATTTGTAAATAAGTGAAAAATTATCTGGATAAAATTTTCATTTTGGATATTTATTAATTGAAGTGCTTCTTCATAGATTCGTTTATTAAATTTTGATGGGTCTGTCGGGAAGTCATTTTGAATTACTTCGTTCAAAAACAGAAAATCCTCCACTTCTAGAAATTTCTCTAAAATATTATTTTCTTGAATCATATTCACGAAAAGTTCGGATTGTCTATTATTCCACCAATGAGTAAGCCATGATCCCATACAGTGATTCAAGGCTAAATAAATCCCCCAGGGCAAAAAGACTAGAAAGGAAAGATATAAGAGAGGAGTGAAAATGTTCTTTTTTGTCATTTTTTCCTCTTAAAATTTTGAATCAATCGAATCTTTTTATAAAAAAAAAAATAGAAACCTCTTCCCTAAAGGCATTTGTTCAAAGGTATAAATAAGGGTTCGTCTATAACCTATTAATTTATTTATCCTTTTTTGTGTGAGTCTTGGAATCTACCAAGAATACAGACTAGGACTTATCCTTTTCTAGTCTATATACTCTAAGAGGCCTGAAATCCCATATCTATGAAATTAGGAGAGCCTTAGCACAATATTCAATAGTAAGATATGGGATTCTGTATTTTATTTTTTATTTTCTATAAAACCTCAATTGGTACGCACAAAAAACTAGCTAATTCAGCAGCTTTTTTTTCAATTTCGACTGGGGTCAAGACTTCATCAGTACGAGTCAAAGGAATCGCCTTCTGGCCTCGGATGTCCATATAAAGGACACGGCGAGTATAAAAACCCTCTTTCACTTCTATTCGAATTGATCTTATATCCTTCATAAAGAATCGTAACAGTAGGCGACGATTTCTTCCAGGAAAGACCCAACGAAAAATACATATGATCCCTCTCGTTTTATCAAATTGATCATAACCACCACCCACATTCCAGAACAGCATAGACAACAAATATAAACTAATAAACAAACCCGAAATTCCGTAGAATGTCATGACCATCCCTTGAGGAAAAAAGGCTATCAAATTTTGACTAAGATAACTGGCAGTGCCGACTAATATGAATTCCAAGGAACCGAAAAAGAGGATAAAAGCCCATAAAAAATTACTTCCTCTTCTAGACCCCGGGATAAGTTCTATCCATATCTGTTCTGATCGCCAACTCATACTTGATCTCAGTTTATTTTATTCGAATTGTGAAAATCCCCGATTTAACTAGTACTAGTTTTCTAAAACTTAGCACTAGTTTTCTGGAAATGCTTGGGAGTAATTCATCAACTTGGTTAGATCTAAAATAAAAAAGCAATTCAGATTAAAGTTTCACTTTTCAAAACTTTGATCCACAAAATACTAGGGTAACCTTTTTTAGAGCAGTATTCAAATAATAAATCTTATGTAACGAAAACATTACAATTACATGGTGATCCCAGGCCTAATACGGGGTATCATTTATTTTATTATTTATTATTAAATATTCTTTCATTTTATATAGAGAAATTTTTTTAAAAGGACTCGGGGACTTTATTTCCATTCAAAGCCCATGTAGCTTAAATAACTCACTAATAACGTTTTTTAAAAGATGGCGGGGTACAATTAAGTCAAAGAAACCTTTTTCAAATAATGATTCAGCCTCTTGTTCCTCCTCGGGGATAGTTTCGTTTAATATTTGTTGAACTACTCTTGGACCCGCAAATGCAACGAAAGTACCGGGTTCGGTAATAATAATATCACCTAACATAGCAAAACTAGCTGTCACTCCACCCGTTGTCGGTGATGTAAGAATTGATATATAAAATAATCTTTTATTCGATTGATAATCATATAAAGCAGCAGATATTTTAGCCATCTGCATTAAACTTAAACTTCCTTCGTGAACACGGGCACCTCCAGAAGCAGACAGTATAATAAGAGGTAATAAGTTTTTGGTAGCGTACTCAATTAACCGAGTTATTTTCTCTCCTACTACGCATCCCATACTACCTGCCAAAAACCGAAAATCCATAACCCCAAGTGCGACGGGACGACCTTTTAGTTGGCCTACGCCTGTTTGAACAGCATCAAGTAAGCCTGTTTCTTTTTTATAAAAAGCCAGACGCTCTACATAAGGGGCGTCCTCATCTTCTTCTTCGCTTGCCTCCGAATTTTCAATTTCTTGCGATTCTTCGCCCTTATCTAGTTCCCATATCCGTCCCTCTTCATCCTGTGATTCCTCGCCCTCATCCAGGTCGGGTTTCGTCCATTCCTCCGCTTTCTCCTCGGGTTGAATGTATTCTGGGAGCCAAGGTTCCTCAATTAAGTTGGCAGTTCTTTTCAGTGCCTGGCCTTCCTTCAAGTCCTTGGATAATTTGCGCATGAAAACCTGACACATTTCCTCATTCCATTCCTTAATATTGTCCTCGTAGCATTCCAATTCCGCTTCAGAATCAAATTCACTGGAATCCAGAGAAACCATGTCTTGATCTAGAGGATTCCACGTCCCTTCATCAATTAAAAGTTCTATTCTATCTGAACTCGTCATTTTAAAATAAGATCCGCATTCCTCACAAATTTGCATGTTGGATTTCAACACCTTTTTATAATTTGGAATAAAACAATTTTCACATTGATCCCACAAATTCCTATAATGATCTGGATTGCGGTTGCTTATCAGCTGAAGTTGTTCTTGTTTAATAAATTCCGTGCGGTCTTTTTGTTTTTGCTGGGATTTCTCAGCATAAAAAATCAACTCATTAATATACCTATAAGTGTGAATACTTACATCTTTTTCGGCCCAAAGATCATTTTCAATTGGACTAGCAAGAATAGTTTGATGGGGATCATTCTCCAAAATATCATCGGTAATATCAAAATAGATGGCAGATGTTTCTCCGGTGATATCCCTAATGATCAGAGCTTCAGGGTATCGATCCCCGCCAGAACGGGGATTCGTACTATTTTCACCAAGACTGCCAAAATAAGACTCTTTTTCAAATTCCGCCTGAAAGGAGTTATCTATCCAATTTTGCATCATGGTATTTTTGTTCCTCCTTTTGGAAAAAAAATTTTCAATAAGATAAAAAAATCTGGAACTCGAATAAAGTAAAAATCCTATTCAATAAAATAAAAGAAATCGTGAATACGAATACCGTGAAAAATTTTTGATTATTATAAAAATGTATTGAAGAGAGTAAAAAATCATTGACGACGATACGAAAAGATTTAATCTGAGAAAAAAAGCGTGAATACACTCAAGAAATCTCGCATAAATCGGATCAATAAAAAGTGCATCAATAAGATCAATCACCATTGAATAGATAATATCAAAAACTTTTGCATAAACTAAAAACCCTAATGAAAAATGCAAAAAAAATAGTGAATAAATGTAAAAAAAGATTGGTGAATGTCATAACAAGATATTGAAAAGAATGACAACATATTGAATAAAGCAAAACAATAGTGAATCCAATAACAAAGTTGTGAATACGATCAAAAAGAAGTGCTGAAAGTAAAAGCCCAACTGAAAAAAAAAAACCAAACTGAATGTATTAGTATAATCATATTGGATTGCGATATTATACAAAATTATTTCAGAATAGGAAAAGAAAAGAGATTGGAATAACTATTCTGTAGGAGACAAACACATTAGCCTGCAAGCATATTGAAAACAGGTAATATCTGTATGGAATAATTTCTTTGCTACAGATGTTGAACGGTTGAATAACGAATCAAAAAAAAACTCTTGTCTAATTCTTTCTCAATAATTCATTCTATTTTTTATGATATTCATCTGTTTATGGTCTGACAACTTGCTTTTTAATTATTTTGCGTGAATCACTTTGTTTCAGAACTTTGAATCCTATATTCTATATAGAGTAAGACAATACATGGAATTAATAACCCTCGTATACGCATTATAAATAAATCTAAAAACTCGTTAATTTGTAGTAATAAGCTCAATCCGTTTATCTTCTCGTATTTTAATTTTATTAACAGATTGCGCCAAGGAGTCGGTCAGTCTTCCCTTAGAATTTTGCCTCCTATGCTTTATTTACTAAACCTATTTTCGCGTTATTTTATCTCATTTAGATCCAAGGTATCCACTGATTTAAAGTTAAATTGAATCTCTTTCCATACCTCACAAGCAGCCGCTAGTTCCGGGCTCCATTTGCTAGCCTGTCGAATAATTGAATTGCCGTCCTGCGCAAGATCAAGGCCTTCGTTACGAGCTTGTACACATGCTTCGAGAGCAACTCTATTAGCTACGGCACCCGGTGCATTTCCCCACGGGTGACCTAAAGTTCCTCCACCAAATTGTAGTACAGAATCATCGCCAAAAATATCGGTTAGCGCAGGCATATGCCAAACATGAATACCCCCTGAAGCCACGGGCAGAACACCGGGTAACGAAACCCAATCTTGAGTAAAATAGATCCCACGACTTCTGTCTTTTTCAACAAAATTATCGCGTAATAAGTCAACAAAGCCCAAAGTAATCTCCCGTTCTCCTTCCAGTTTTCCTACTACAGTACCTGCGTGAATATGATCGCCACCAGATAACCGTAATGCCTTCGCTAGTACGCGGAAATGTATCCCATGATTCTTTTGTCTATCAATAACTGCATGCATTGCACGGTGAATATGAAGAAGTAGCCCGTTTTCTCGACAGAAGTGAGCCAAAGAAGTATTTGCAGTGAATCCGCCTGTTAAATAGTCATGCATTATAATTGGAACTCCCAATTCTTTAGCAAAATAAGCTCGTCTTAGCATTTCTTCACATGTCCCTGCAGTAGCATTTAAATAATGTCCTTTTATTTCACCGGTTTCAGCTTGGGATTTATAAATTGCTTCAGCACAAAATAGGAAACGGTCTCTCCAACGCATAAAGGGCTGTGAGTTTACATTCTCATCATCCTTGGTAAAATCAAGTCCACCACGAAGACATTCATAAACGGCTCTACCATAATTTTTAGCGGATAAACCCAATTTTGGTTTAATAGTACATCCCAACAGAGGACGGCCATATTTATTCAATTTATCTCTCTCAACTTGGATGCCATGAGGTGGGCCTTGAAAAGTTTTAGTATAAGCTGGAGGTATACGTAGATCTTCGAGCCGTAAAGCTCGCAGGGCTTTAAAGCCAAAAACATTCCCCACAATTGAAGTAAACATGTTGGTCACCGAACCTTCTTCAAAAAGGTCTAAAGGGTATGCTACATAAGCAATATATTGATCTTTTTCTCCAAACACGCGCTCAATATGATAGCATCGACCCTTGTACCGATCTAGGCTAGTCAAGCCATCAGTCCACACAGTTGTCCATGTACCAGTAGAAGATTCCGCAGCGACTGCGGCCCCGGCTTCTTCAGGTGGCACTCCTGGTTGCGGAGTTACTCGGAATGCTGCTAAGATATCAGTAGCCTTGGTTTCATAATCAGGAGTATAATACGTTAATTTGTAGTCTTTAACACCAGCTTTGAATCCAACACTTGTTTTAGTCTCTGTTTGTGGTGACATAAATTCCTCCTTCGAACTCATGAATTAATAACAACAAGATCTATTCGACAGGAATGAAAGGCATATTTGACCTAATTCCCAGCTCATAACGAGTATTGACAATGATCCTATATTATTTATTCTTTTGGTTTTTGAGTTTTATTTACAAATAACAAATGCATCAATATCAATAATATAAGATAGTGTCTACCCTTCCATATATCTAGTCCAACCCTGTTTAAATTTTAACGTGAAATGATGAGCAAAAAAAAAAGCCACTGAGAAAGTCAGAAATCATATTAGGAGCTCGAGTGGCTATTATGGAAGGTATTGATTTAGATACTACTAACAACTAGAGCCAAAATCTCCTATTGAATTACCCCTGTACTATGAATACGGCTATAAATTTCTTTTGATTTTGAATCCGAAAAGTTTGATTTTTTGATTCTAGTTCAGTTCTATGAGACTAACTCCTAATTATGATTATGAGGTTTCCTCAATTGACAAAAAAAAACGAGGGTATATCGTCCAAATAATTGGTCCGGTCCTTGATGTAGCCTTTTCACCAGGGATGATGCCTTCTATTTATAATGCTCTGGTAGTTCAAGGACGACACAAGCAAGAACCAAACGTGACTTGCGAGGTCCAGCAATTATTAGGAAATAATCGAGTTAGAGCTGTCGCTATGAGTGATACGGATGGTCTAATGCGAGGTATGGAAGTAATTGACACGGGAACTCCAATAAGTGTTCCGGTCGGTGGATCAACATTGGGACGAATTTTCAACGTGCTTGGGGAGCCTGTGGATCAATTGGGTCCTGTCGAGACTAATCAACTGTCTCCTATTCATAGATCTGCACCCCCGTTTTTAAAGTTAGATACAAGATTATCTATTTTTGAAACAGGAATTAAAGTTGTCGATCTGTTAGCCCCCTATCGGCGTGGAGGAAAAGTCGGACTATTTGGGGGGGCTGGAGTAGGAAAAACTGTCTTAATTATGGAATTAATTAACAATATTGCCAAAGCTTACGGAGGAGTATCTGTATTTGGAGGTGTAGGGGAACGTACTCGTGAGGGAAATGATCTTTATATGGAAATGAAAGAATCTGGAGTTATTAATCAACAAAAACTGGCCGAATCAAAAGTGGCCCTAGTTTACGGTCAGATGAATGAACCCCCAGGCGCTCGTATGAGAGTTGGTTTGACCGCCCTAACTATGGCGGAATATTTCCGGGATGTGAATCGGCAAGACGTACTTCTCTTTATTGATAATATCTTTCGTTTTGTCCAAGCGGGATCCGAAGTTTCGGCTTTATTGGGCCGAATGCCCTCTGCTGTAGGTTATCAACCGACCTTGAGTACCGAAATGGGTTCTTTACAAGAAAGAATTACTTCTACCAAAGAAGGTTCCATAACCTCGATTCAAGCAGTTTATGTACCTGCCGACGATTTAACAGATCCTGCTCCTGCTACAACATTTGCACATTTAGATGCAACTACTGTGCTCTCAAGAAGTTTAGCTGCAAAAGGTATTTATCCAGCAGTTGATCCCTTAGATTCAACGTCAATGATGTTGCAACCGCAGATCGTTGGTAAGCAACATTATAAAACTGCGCAACGAGTCAAGCAAACTTTACAACGTTATAAAGAACTGCAGGACATTATAGCTATCCTTGGGTTAGATGAATTATCGGACGACGACCGTTTAACTGTAGCAAGAGCGCGAAAAATTGAGCGTTTCTTATCCCAACCTTTTTTCGTAGCAGAAATATTTACTGGTTCGCCAGGTAAATATGTTAGTCTCGCAGAAACTATTAGGGGATGTACTTTGATCCTTTCTGGGGAATTCGATGATCTTCCGGAACAGGCTTTTTATTTGGTAGGTACTATTGATGAAGTTAACGCAAAAGCGATGTTAGAATAGGAAAAAAATTTTACTAAATGACCTTATTAAAACTTTGTGTACTGACTCCAAATCAAATTGTTTGGGATTCCGAAGTCGAACAAATCATTTTATCTACCAGTAGTGGACAAATTGGAATATTACCGAATCACATCCCTATTGCAACTGCTCTAGATATAGGGATTTTGAGACTAAACTCTAATGGCCAATGGTTTTCAATTGCTCTGATGGGCGGAGTTGCTCGAATAGCTAATAATGCAATCACTATCTTGGTAAAAGATGCCAAAGTGAGGTAGTAGAATTACGTGACAAGAAGCTTAGGAAACTCTGAAAGTGGCAGAGACAAACTTGGAAAAAAGTTTGGACAACAAATTGAGGCAAATTTCGCTTGACGTCGTGCTCAAACACGGATAAAGGCCAGCAATGCACTCATAAAAAAAACAGAAAGGTGGTGAAAAACTTATTAGATCCATATCTAATAAGTTAGTTAGATCTACTATTGGATTTGAACCAATGACTCCCGCCGTATGAAAGCAGTACTCTAACCACTGAGTTAAGTAGATATTTGATTAAACCAAAAATAAAAAAGTCAAACTCCCGGCCGTATCAAGTTTTGTTTAAAATAAAACGTTTTTTTGTTTGTTTTATTAAATTCTGAAGGTTTCTATTTTACTCGGAAATCGACGCTATTTCACTACGACCGGCTCAGAGAAACCCTATACATTTAGAATGTTCCTTGATTTAGAATGAAGCCGAACACAAAGAGTGCCTGTGCTTATAGAGAACCTTATCAAAAGATGGTTCTCGTCCTAAACAAAAAGATACTTAAAAAACAATTTGTGTGTCAGGAACCAGATTTGAACTGGTGACACGAGGATTTTCAGTCCTCTGCTCTACCGACTGAGCTATCCCGACCCATTTCCCACTGGAGATTCAAATTGTAGATTAGATTGAAGGGAAATGAAAGGAGTGCACGTTAAAAAATTTGAGCCATAAAGTACCAAGCAGAGAGTAGTTTGTTGGGCTTTTGGGGATAGAGGGACTTGAACCCTCACGATTTTTCAAATCGACGGATTTTCTTCTTACTGAAAATTTCATTACTGTCCATATTGACATGTAGAAACGGACTCTCTCTTTATTCTTTAATCAGCTTGGTAAAAAAATATATTTTCACATTGGTTAGAAAAGCTTCCGTTGAGTCTCTGCACCTCTCCTTAGTTTTTTATTCTAAAAAGGATTTGGCTCAGGATTGCCTTTTTTATTAATTCCAGGGTTTCTCTGAATTTGAAAGTGCTCACTTAGTAAGTTTCCATACCAAGGCTCAATCCAATTAAGTCCGTAGCGTCTACCAATTTCGCCATATCCCCCTTACCTTTGTTTATTCTCCCTGAAGGATTGCTTCACTCTTTCTGATAAAATCTAATCCTCAAATGAGAGATTTCTAGACTGTCAACTCGTAAAGACGCATTTTTTCGAGTCCACTTCAAACAAATAAAAAACGAAATTTTACATAAAAGAAGACGCGAAATATTTAGTTTTATAGAATATTCCTTTTTAGGAATTAAGAATATTATAACGCATTAAAAAAAATTGGAATTTGAATTTCAATCCAAATAAAATTTGGAAACTCAAGTTGTAACAATCACGAATAACCTTTTTTTAAAAGAAGAATTCCTAATTACATCCTCTTCTAAAGAAATATTTTCTCATGTTAGCCCGCTTAGCTCAGCGGTTAGAGCATCGCATTTGTAATGCGATGGTCATCGGTTCGATTCCGATAGCCGGCTTTTCCACATTTTACTTCTATTGTTTATTTTTTCCATGAGTAATACGGAGCTTTTGAAATAATAATATAAATTGAGGAATATCGGAAGTTCGAACTAGAATGAGTCAAAACATTCTTTTTTACAATTTGCTTAGAATTGAAAAGAAAAAACTATTATCGCATTTATATAAATTATAGAATTACATATTTTAAATAAATTTAGATATATAATCTAATCGCATATAAAAATTAAGGAGTGTTTATGTCGCGTTATCGAGGACCTCGTTTAAAAAAAATACGCCGTCTTGGGGCTTTACCAGGATTAACTAATAAAAGTCCTAGGGCTGTACGTGATCTTCGAAATCAATCCCGTTCCGAATATCGGATTCGACTCGAAGAAAAACAAAAATTGCGTTTTCATTATGGTCTTACAGAAAAGCAGTTAATTAATTATGTTCAAATTGCCAGAAAGGCCAAGGGTTCAACTGGTAAAGTTTTACTTCAATTACTTGAAATGCGTTTGGATAACATTATTTTTCGATTAGGTATGGCTTCTACGATTCCTGCAGCACGTCAATTAGTTAACCATAGACATGTTTTAGTTAATGGTCGTCTAGTAGATAGACCCAGTTATCGCTGCAAACCCCGCGATATTATTATGCCGAAGAATACAACAAAATCCGGCGTCCTTGTTCAAAATTCTCTGGAGCTATTCACTGGTAAGGAATTGGCGAATCATTTAAACCTTTTCTCAACGCCTTATAAAGGCGTAGTCAATAAAATAGTGGATACGAACTGGATCGGTTTGAAAATAAATGAATTGCTAGTCGTAGAATATTATTCTCGGCAGGCGTAACCCTAACTAGGAGGAGTTGTTTTTGATGACGTAAATTTAACTGCGGTGAAAAAAGCGAAATACAAACTCGGCTTTCTTTTTGTTTGTTCGAAGTTCAGCAAATGAACCTGGAAGTCCGGAAAGAGAGGGATTCGAACCCTCGGTAAACAAAAAAGTTTACATAGCAGTTCCAATACTACGCCTTTCAACCACTCGGCCATCTCTCCTCGATAAACAATAAAGAAAACAATAAAAAAATATGTCCCAAATTACGCGTGAATCAAGCCGTCATTTTAACTGATAATTAGTTCCTATTTTTGTTAGAGAATGTATTTTCTGTTATTTTGTAGGAAACGACCCAAGCGGTAAAGAATTAGAGAATATATTTATACCCATGCCTATATCGCAAAAAAATCAAAATTTTATTGATAGGACGTTTTCAATTATCGCGAATATATTGTTACGAATAATTCCAACAACTTCAGGAGAAAAAGAGGCATTTGCCTATTATATAAATGGGATGTCAGCTCAATCCGAAGGAAACTATGCAGAAGCTCTACAAAATTATTATCAAGCCATGCACCTAGAAATGGACCCATATGATCGAAGTTATATACTCTATAATATCGGTATTATACATACAAGTAATGGAGAACATTCTAAAGCCTTGGAATATTATTGTCGAGCCATAGAACGAAATCCTTTCTTACCGCAAGCATTTAATAACATGGCTGTTATTTGTCATTACCGGGGCGAACAAGCTATTCAACAGGGAGATTCTGAAATTGCGGAGGCTTGGTTTGATCAAGCCGCTGAGTATTGGAAACAAGCTAGAACGCTGACTCCCGGTAATTATATAGAAGCGCAAAATTGGTTAACGATCACTTGGAGATCCAAATAAAATACCCTACTTTGTTTCGACTTCAATAGACTTTTTACGTAGAAATAAATGTCTGTTCGTAAGATAAAAGGACACAACCCCATCTACGAATTTCCACATTTATATAGAAAGATTCATGAAGCTGGACAAAAAACACGTCCTTGGCTCACTGCCAAGTTTGTTCTATACGAAAATCAAAAAGGGTCCGTTGGGCACCAAAGGTATATGTGATAATAGATTTGAATACTTGGTTCATATCACTTTCCAGATCAGAATTGCTCGAATTAATAAAAAATTTTACGCAAGATTTATGAGTCTTAGCAGGTCTCGTTGTATGTGTTGTCCATAAAGAAAAGAGGAGGACTCTATGATTATTCGTTCGCCCGAATCGGAAGGCAAAATTTTGGTAGATAGGGATCCGGTGAAAACCTCATTTGAGGAATGGTCCAGACCAGGGCATTTCTCAAGAACTCTAGCGAAAGGTCCTGATACTACTACGTGGATATGGAACCTACATGCTGATGCTCACGATTTCAATAGCCATACTAGTGATTTGGAAGAGATATCACAAAAAGTTTTTAGTGCCCATTTTGGTCAACTTTCGATAATCTTCATTTGGCTGAGTGGCATGTATTTCCACGGCGCTCGTTTTTCCAATTATGAATCGTGGTTAGCTGAGCCAACTCAAATTCGGCCTAGCGCCCAGGTGGTTTGGCCTATAGTGGGTCAAGAAATATTGAATGGTGATGTCGGCGGGGGTTTCCGAGGAATACAAATCACCTCTGGGTTTTTTCAACTATGGAGAGCCTCTGGAATAACTAGTGAATTACAACTCTATTGTACCTCAATTGGTGCATTGGTTTTTGCCGCAGTCATGATTTTTGCTGGTTGGTTTCATTATCATAAGGCGGCTCCAAAATTGGCGTGGTTTCAAGATGCCGAATCAATGTTGAATCATCATTTGGCAGGTCTACTTGGACTTGGGTCTCTCGCTTGGGCGGGTCATCAAGTTCATGTCTCTTTACCAATTAACCAATTTCTAAACGCTGGAGTTGATCCTAAAGAAATCCCACTTCCTCATGAATTGATCCTTAATAGAAATCTTATGGCTCAAGTTTATCCTAGTTTTGCCGAGGGACCAACCCCATTTTTCACTTTGAATTGGTCAAAATATGCCGACTTTCTTACGTTTCGTGGAGGATTAGATCCAGTAACTGGTGGTCTATGGATGACTGATATTGTGCACCATCATTTAGCTGTTGCGATTATTTTCCTTATAGCAGGGCACATGTATAGGACCAACTGGAGCCTTGGGCATGGACTAAAAGAAATTTTAGATGTTCATAAGGGACCATTTACAGGTATGGGCCATAAAGGTCTGTATGAGATCCTAATAAGCTCATGGCATGCTCAATTAGCTCTAAACCTAGCAATGCTCGGCTCAGTAACAATTATTATCGCTCACCATATGTATGCAATGCCCCCTTACCCATATATAGCTACTGACTATGGGACACAATTGTCATTATTCACGCATCACATGTGGATTGGGGGATTTCTTATAGTTGGTGCTGCCGCGCATGCAGCCATCTTTATGGTACGAGACTATGATCCAACTAATCGATATAATGATTTGTTGGATCGTGTCCTTCGACATCGTGATGCAATTATCTCACATCTCAACTGGGTATGTATGTTTCTAGGTTTTCACAGTTTTGGTTTGTATATTCATAATGATACGATGAGTGCTTTAGGGCGCCCTCAAGATATGTTTTCCGATACTGCTATACAATTACAACCCATTTTTGCTCAATGGATACAAAAAATCCCTACTTTTTTAACACCAGATTTAGCAGCAAACCCTGGTTTAGGTTGGAGCGGTGTAGTTGCAGTGGGTGGCAAAATAGCGTTAGCGCCAATTTCTTTAGGGACTGCGGATTTTTTGGTACATCATATTCATGCATTTACGATTCATGTGACAGTATTGATACTTTTGAAAGGTGTGCTATTTGCTCGTAGTTCCCGTTTGATACCAGATAAGGCAAATCTTGGTTTTCGTTTTCCATGTGATGGCCCTGGAAGAGGAGGGACATGTCAAGTCTCGGCTTGGGACCATGTCTTCTTAGGTCTCTTCTGGCTATACAATTCTATTTCGATAGTTATTTTTCATTTCAGTTGGAAGATGCAATCCGATGTTTGGGGCAGTCTAAACAATCAAGGGGTAATAAATCATATCACGGGAGGAAACTTTTCACAGAGTTCTATTACTATTAATGGATGGCTCCGCGATTTCTTATGGGCACAGGCATCTCAAGTAATTCAGTCTTATGGTTCTTCATTATCAGCATATGGCCTTTTTTTCTTGGGTGCTCATTTCATATGGGCTTTTAGTTTAATGTTTCTATTCAGCGGACGTGGTTATTGGCAAGAATTGATTGAATCCATTGTTTGGGCTCATAATAAATTAAAAGTTGCTCCTGCTACTCAGCCGAGAGCCTTGAGCATTATACAAGGGCGTGCTGTAGGAGTAACCCATTACCTTCTAGGTGGAATTGCCACAACATGGGCATTCTTCTTAGCAAG